GTTAATGTAGCTTAACATTAAAGCAAAGCACTGAAAATGCTTAGATGGATTCTAATAAATCCCATAAACACAAAGGTTTGGTCCTAGCCTTTCTATTAATTTTAATTAAACCTACACATGCAAGTCTCCGCCCACCTGTGAGAATGCCCTCAAAACTGCATTTAAGTTAAAAGGAGCCGGTATCAGGCACACTCTTAGTAGCCCATCACACCTTGCTTAACCACACCCCCACGGGATACAGCAGTGACTAACATTAAGCCATAAACGAAAGTTTGACTAAGTTATAATTATTTAAGGGTTGGTAAATTTCGTGCCAGCCACCGCGGTCATACGATTAACCCAAATTAATAGAACAACGGCGTAAAGCGTGTTTAAATTATTAAATCAAAATAAAGTTAATATCTAACTAAACTGTAATACGTAATAGTTAGCACTAAAATATACTACTAAAGTGACTTTACTTCAATTGAATACACGACAGCTAAGACACAAACTGGGATTAGATACCCCACTATGCTTAGCCTTAAACCTAAGTTATTATTTAACAAAATGACTCGCCAGAGAACTACTAGCAAATGCTTAAAACTCAAAGGACTTGGCGGTGCCCTAAACCCATCTAGAGGAGCCTGTTCTATAATCGATAAACCCCGATATACCTCACCCTCTCTTGCCAATACAGTCTATATACCGCCATCGTCAGCCCACCCCACAGGGCAAAAAAGCAGGCAAAATTATTCCCCATAAAAACGTTAGGTCAAGGTGTAACATATGAGAAGGAAAGTAATGGGCTACATTCTCTACCCTAGAGTACTACGAATCATCTTATGAAACAAAGATGCTTGAAGGAGGATTTAGTAGTAAATTAAGAATAGAGTGCTTAATTGAAATAGGCAATAGGGCGCGCACACACCGCCCGTCACCCTCCTCAATATAATCAAAAATATAAATAATTAAACGAATTAAAAAAGAGGAGAAAAGTCGTAACATGGTAAGTGTACTGGAAAGTGTACTTGGACTATTCAAAATGTAGCTTAAAACAAAGCATTTAGCTTACACCTAAAAGATTTCAGCTAACCCTGACCATTTTGAGCCAATTTTAGCCCTACCAATATCTCACAAAACTAACTTACCTGTTTTTTAAAAAACATTTTACTTATCATAGTATAGGTGATAGAAAAGATACTTAAGGAGCCATAACGAAAGTACCGCAAGGGAAACATGAAAGATTAATTAAAGCACAAAACAGCAAAGATTATAACTTGTACCTTTTGCATAATGAATTAGCTAGATAAACTGGGCAAAAAGAATTACGTCCATCTTCCCGAAATTAAGTGAGCTACTATAAAACAGCAAATCAGAGCCAACTCGTCTATGTAGCAAAATAGTGAGAAGATTTTATAGTAGAGGTGAAAAGCCTATCGAACTTAAAGATAGCTGGTTATCCAAAACGTGAATTTAAGTTCAACTTTAAATTTAATATATGTAATTACACACTAAACTTAAATTTAAAAGTTAATCAAAAGGGGGACAACTCTTTTGATTTAGTAAACAAACTTTTTCAGAGGGTAATGATTTATATATCATAAACCATAGTTGGCCTAAAAGCAGCCACCAATTAAGAAAGCGTTAAAGCTCAAATAAATAAATACCTTAATTCCTATAAATACCCAAAACCCCTAAAACAATATTGGATGATTCTATTATTATATAGAAGACATAATGCTAATATTAGTAACATGAACTTCTTCTCCACGCACAAGTTTACATTAGTAACGGAAAAACCACTAATAATTAACAAATCAATAAATATAATCCTAACACTAGCAAATTATTTAAATTATTGTTAATCCAACACAGGTGTGCACAAATTATTATAGGAAAGATTAAAAAGAATAAAAGGAACTCGGCAAACTAAAACCCCGCCTGTTTACCAAAAACATCACCTCTAGAATTCATATTATTAGAGGCACTGCCTGCCCAGTGAGTTTAACTTCAACGGCCGCGGTATCCTGACCGTGCAAAGGTAGCATAATCACTTGTCTCTTAAATAGAGACTTGTATGAATGGCATAACGAGGGTTTGACTGTCTCTTATTCTTAATCAGTGAAATTGACCTCCCCGTGCAGAGGCGGGGATTAACATACAAGACGAGAAGACCCTGTGGAGCTTAAGATTAATAAATTAATTCAATTTACTATTAATCCAAGGAAATAATATAACGAAATGTAATTTATAGTCTTTGGTTGGGGTGACCTCGGAGCACAAAATAACCTCCGAATGACATAACTAAGATTTACAAATCTAAGTGTAATAATACCAGTAATTGACCCATATCTTGATCAACGGACCAAGTTACCCCAGGGATAACAGCGCAATCCTATTTAAGAGCCCATATCGACAATTAGGGTTTACGACCTCGATGTTGGATCAGGACATCCAAATGGTGCAACCGCTATTAATGGTTCGTTTGTTCAACGATTAAAGTCCTACGTGATCTGAGTTCAGACCGGAGAAATCCAGGTCGGTTTCTATCTGTATATTTATTTCTCCCAGTACGAAAGGACAAGAGAAATAAGGCCAACATTAACAGATGAGCCTTAGAATTAATATATGAAATTATCTTAATATCCTTATTCAATATTTATTTACTCTAGAAAAGAGTTATTAAGGTGGCAGAGATGGCAATTGCATAAAACTTAAGCCTTTATTATCAGAGGTTCAAATCCTCTCCTTAATATATGTTTATTATTAATCTTCTATTATATATTGTACCAATCCTATTAGCCGTAGCTTTCCTAACCCTAATTGAACGAAAAGTGTTAGGATATATGCAATTCCGTAAAGGACCTAATATTGTAGGCCCATATGGACTTCTACAACCATTCGCTGACGCAGTAAAACTATTTACTAAAGAACCACTACGACCATTGACATCATCCATCTCAATATTCATTATTGCTCCAATTTTAGCCCTAACCTTAGCCCTAACAATTTGAGTCCCACTACCAATACCATATTCACTAATTGACTTGAATATAGGACTTCTATTTATCTTAGCCTTATCAGGACTTTCAGTATATTCAATTTTATGATCTGGATGAGCATCAAACTCTAAATATGCCCTAATTGGAGCTCTACGGGCAGTAGCCCAAACTATTTCATATGAAGTTACCTTAGCTATTATTCTTCTATCCATCATACTAATTAATGGCTCCTTCACACTAAAAACTCTTATTACCACACAAGAAAATATATGACTTATTATCTCAACATGACCACTAGCCATAATATGATATATCTCCACTCTAGCAGAAACTAACCGTGCCCCTTTTGACCTTACAGAAGGTGAATCAGAATTAGTGTCAGGGTTCAATGTTGAATATGCCGCAGGTCCATTCGCAATATTTTTCCTAGCAGAATATGCTAATATTATTGTTATAAATGCTATAACTACAATCTTATTCCTAGGAACCTCTATTAACCAAAATTTTACTCACCTAAATACACTATCATTTATAATAAAAACCCTAACCCTTACTATTATATTCCTATGAATTCGAGCCTCATACCCACGTTTTCGATATGATCAACTAATATATTTACTATGAAAAAACTTCTTACCAATTACATTAGCCTGCTGCTTGTGATTTATCTCTATCCCAATTGCATTATCCTGTGTTCCACCTCAAATCTAAGAAATATGTCTGATAAAAGAATTATCTTGATAGGATAAATAATAGGGGTGAAAGCCCCCTTATTTCTAGAACAATAGGACTTGAACCTACATCAAAGAACTCAAAATCCTTTGTGTTTCCATTACACCACATTCTAGTAAGGTCAGCTAAATAAGCTATCGGGCCCATACCCCGAAAATGTTGGTTTATACCCTTCCCATACTAATGTCACCTTACATCATCTTAATCATTTCATTTAGCTTACTTTTAGGTACGTCACTAACACTAATCAGTAACCATTGACTAATAGCCTGAATAGGATTAGAAATTAATACACTAGCCATCATTCCAATAATAACATACCCCAACAACATACGAAATACAGAATCAGCCATTAAATACTTCTTAATGCAAGCAACCGCATCAATAATCATTATATTTGCTATTATTTACAATGCATGAATAACAAACCAATGAACCCTACTCCAAGTATCAAATGAATGAGCTGCAACCTTAATAACATTAGCCTTAGCAATAAAATTAGGTCTAGCACCGTTTCACTTCTGAGTACCAGAAGTAACCCAAGGCATCCCACTTACATCAGGAATAATTTTACTAACATGACAAAAAATTGCCCCAACCTCAATCTTATATCAAATTTCCCCATCACTTAATATAAATCTATTAATTTTACTAGCTGTATCGTCAACACTATTAGGCGGATGGGGAGGATTAAACCAAACCCACCTACGAAAAATTTTAGCCTATTCATCAATTGCCCATATAGGATGAATAACTGTTATTGTACTAATTAACCCATCACTAACAATCCTAAATCTTTTAATTTATATTGCAGCAACCCTAGCAATTTTCCTTTGTCTCAACTTAACCTCAATTACCAAAATTAATGCACTTTCCAATTTATGAAATAAATCAACTCCTATAACAATTACCCTAATAATTATTTTACTATCACTAGGAGGCTTACCACCATTAACAGGATTTATACCAAAATGACTTATCTTACAAGAACTTATTGTTTATAACAATATTACAACAGCCATATTACTAGCCTTATCAGCTTTACTAAACTTATTCTTCTACATACGAATCATTTATACATCTACACTAACAATATTCCCATCAAACAACTCATCCAAATTCCAATGATTCCATACATCCCCCAAACCAACTTCACTCATCCCATCAATAACTATTATTTCAGCTATACTACTTCCTCTGTCCCCACTAGTTATTAATCTTACATAAATAAGAATTACAAGACTCTATCCTGCATCATTCGAACGCAAATCGAATACTTTCATTAAGCTAAATTCTTCATAATAAAGCCCTGGCAGCATTTAACTGCTTCTTTGAATTTGCAATTCAACGTAATATATACTTCAAAGCCAAAAAGGCTTAGGTTCAATATAGACCAAAGGCCTTCAAAGCCTTAAGTAGATGTTAAATCATCTAGCCTTTGCCACATAAACCAGCCCCACCTTTTTAAGAAGAGAAAGGTGGGGCTGGGGGGGGGGAATCTCCTACTTTTTTCCACTAAATTGGAGGGTATTTATCCCACTTTTTCTTAGTTAACAGCTAAGCGCCTAAACATTTGGCTACAATTTAATTGGTAAAAAGAGATTACTAGTCTCTGTCTTTGAATTTACAGTTCAATGCTTACCTCAGCCATTTTACCTATGTTCATTAACCGTTGACTATTCTCAACTAATCATAAAGATATTGGCACCCTATATCTTCTATTTGGTGCCTGAGCAGGGATAGTAGGGACTGCTCTGAGCTTGTTAATCCGAGCAGAACTTGGCCAACCCGGAACATTACTTGGAGATGACCAGATCTACAATGTAATTGTTACTGCTCATGCCTTCGTAATAATTTTCTTTATAGTAATACCAATTATAATTGGAGGCTTCGGAAACTGACTTGTTCCTCTAATAATTGGTGCTCCCGATATAGCTTTCCCACGAATAAATAATATAAGCTTCTGACTTCTTCCACCATCATTTCTACTACTTTTAGCTTCATCTACAGTTGAAGCAGGGGCAGGTACAGGATGAACTGTATATCCCCCATTAGCAGGAAATCTTGCCCACGCAGGAGCCTCTGTAGATCTAGCCATCTTCTCCCTTCATCTAGCCGGTATTTCATCAATTTTAGGAGCAATTAACTTTATTACAACAATCATTAATATAAAACCACCAGCAATATCACAATATCAAACCCCTTTATTTGTTTGATCGGTAATAATTACTGCAGTATTATTGCTCCTATCATTACCAGTACTAGCAGCAGGAATTACTATACTACTTACTGATCGTAACCTAAATACAACTTTCTTTGACCCTGCAGGTGGCGGAGACCCTATTCTTTATCAACATCTATTTTGATTCTTTGGTCATCCTGAAGTCTATATTCTTATTTTACCCGGATTTGGTATAATCTCTCATATTGTCACTTATTACTCAGGTAAAAAAGAACCATTCGGATATATAGGAATAGTTTGAGCCATAATATCAATTGGGTTCCTAGGATTTATCGTTTGAGCCCACCATATGTTTACAGTAGGATTAGATGTAGACACACGAGCTTACTTTACTTCAGCTACTATAATTATCGCCATTCCTACAGGAGTAAAAGTTTTCAGCTGATTAGCTACACTACATGGAGGCAATATTAAATGATCACCAGCAATACTATGAGCCTTAGGATTTATTTTCTTGTTTACTATCGGAGGTCTAACAGGAATTGTTTTAGCTAATTCATCTTTAGACATTGTCCTTCACGATACTTATTATGTAGTAGCCCATTTTCATTATGTACTTTCTATAGGAGCAGTATTTGCCATTATAGGGGGATTTGTACATTGATTCCCTCTATTTTCAGGATATACTTTAAATGAAATATGAGCTAAAATCCATTTCTTAATTATATTTGTCGGAGTAAACCTGACATTCTTCCCACAACATTTCCTAGGTCTCTCAGGCATACCACGACGATATTCAGATTACCCAGACGCATATACTACATGAAATATCATCTCATCTATTGGCTCATTTATTTCACTAACAGCAGTTATTTTAATAATTTTCATTATTTGAGAAGCCTTCGCATCTAAACGAGAAGTCTCATCAGTAGATTTAACCACTACTAATATTGAATGATTGTATGGTTGTCCACCACCTTATCATACATTTGAACAACCAGTGTTTATTAAATTATAATTCAAGAAAGGAAGGAATTGAACCCCCTAAGATTGATTTCAAGTCAACCCCATAACCTCTATGACTTTCTCAAAAGATATTAGTAACAATAATTACATAACTTTGCCATAGTTAAATTATAGGTTTAAATCCTATATATCTTATATGCCATACCCTGCCCAATTAGGCTTCCAAGATGCTACATCTCCAATTATAGAAGAATTAATATATTTTCACGATCACACATTAATGATTGTATTCTTAATTAGTTCCTTAGTATTATATATTATTATCGTTATACTTACAACAAAACTCACTCATACTAGCACTATAGATGCGCAAGAAGTAGAAACAATTTGAACAATTATGCCAGCTGTTATTCTAGTATTAATCGCCCTTCCTTCCCTACGCATCCTCTATATGATAGACGAAATTTTTAACCCATATCTTACAGTAAAAGCTATAGGCCATCAATGATACTGAAGCTATGAATATACAGACTATGAAGACCTAACCTTCGACTCTTATATAATCCCAACCAACGAACTTCTTCCAGGCCAACTCCGACTTCTTGAAGTAGATAACCGGGTTGTTCTACCAATAGAACTGCCAATCCGAATACTTATTTCTTCAGAAGATGTACTCCACGCATGAGCCGTCCCATCACTAGGTTTAAAAGCAGACGCTGTACCAGGTCGCCTAAATCAAGTTACATTAACCTCTACACGACCAGGAGTTTACTATGGTCAATGCTCAGAAATTTGTGGCTCTAACCACAGCTTCATACCTATTGTATTAGAAATGACCACACTAAAATATTTCGAAAAATGGTCTTCCATAATGCAATCATTTTTTGAGGCCTATCAATATCTCTGAATATTGTTAAGATTTAACCATCCCTCAAAAACATATGCCACAACTTGACACTTCAACATGACTATTAGTAATCTTCCTAATAATTATAGCCCTATTCTGCATATATCAACTAAAAATATTAAATCAAAAATTAATTTCAATCTCTCCACAAAACAATGATGTTATTATTACAAAACCACAATTACCATGAGAAAAGAAATGAACGAAAATTTATTTGCCCCATTCATCACCCCTACAATTATAGGTATTACAACCCTTCCCATCGTAATATTCTTTCCCTGCTTAATTCTCTCAACTCCCAAACGTTGATTACCAAATCGAATTCAAACACTACAAATATGACTTATTCGTTTAATTACTAAACAAATAATAGTTATGCACAACGAACGAGGACGATCATGAACACTCATACTTATATCATTAATTTTATTTATTGCATCAACTAACCTTTTAGGCTTATTACCATACTCCTTTACTCCAACAACCCAATTATCAATAAATATTGGAATAGCCCTTCCTCTATGAATAGGCACTGTATTAATAGGATTCCGAAACAAGCCTAAAGCATCTCTAGCCCATTTTCTACCCCAAGGAACCCCTACCCCTTTAGTACCTATACTTATCATTATCGAAACCATTAGTCTATTTATTCAACCATTAGCCTTAGCTGTTCGACTTACTGCTAATATTACAGCAGGCCACCTATTAATTCACTTAATTGGCTCCGCCACCCTAGCATTAGCCTCTATTAGTATCACAATTTCAACAATTACATTTATTATTCTTCTACTTCTAACTGTTTTAGAACTAGCCGTTGCCATAATTCAAGCATATGTATTTACACTTCTAGTTAGCCTATACTTACATGACAACTCTTAATGACTCACCAAACTCACGCCTATCACATAGTTAACCCAAGCCCATGACCGCTAACAGGAGCCCTATCAGCACTACTCCTTACTTCCGGTATAATTATATGATTCCACTTCAACTCTACCATCCTTATAATAATTGGCCTAACATGCCTCTTTTTAACTATATATCAATGATGACGAGATATTATTCGAGAAGGAACATTTCAAGGCCATCATACTCCAGTAGTCCAAAAAGGCCTACGATACGGTATAATCCTATTTATTACCTCAGAAGTTTTTTTCTTCTTAGGATTTTTCTGGGCATTTTATCACTCAAGCCTTGCTCCAACACCCGAACTAGGAGGATGCTGACCTCCAGTAGGAATTCATCCACTTAATCCACTTGAAGTACCCCTACTCAATACATCAATTTTACTAGCATCAGGAGTCTCAATTACATGAGCCCATCATAGCTTAATAGAAGGAAACCGAAAACAAATAATTCAAGCTCTATCTATTACAATTGCACTAGGACTTTACTTTACTATCCTCCAAGCTATAGAATATTATGAAGCTCCTTTTACTATCTCAGATGGAGTCTATGGCTCAACTTTCTTTGTGGCCACAGGATTTCACGGATTACATGTTATTATTGGCTCTACATTTCTAATTGTATGTTTACTACGACAATTCTATTTTCACTTCACATCAACACATCACTTTGGATTTGAAGCAGCCGCTTGATACTGACACTTTGTAGACGTAGTATGACTATTCTTATATGTATCAATCTACTGATGAGGCTCATATTTTTCTAGTATAATTAGTACTACTGATTTCCAATCATTAAGTTCTGGGTAAAACCAGAGAAAAATAATGAATCTAATAATTACACTAATTATTAACTCCACATTAGCAACTATTATTGTCTTAATCGCCTTCTGATTACCCCAACTTTATTTATACTTAGAAAAATCAAGCCCTTATGAATGTGGATTTGACCCACTAGGCTCTGCACGACTACCATTCTCCATAAAATTTTTTCTAGTAGCAATCACATTTCTTCTATTTGATCTAGAAATTGCCCTTTTACTACCTCTCCCATGAGCCATTCAACTACCATCTACAAACACAATATTAATCCTGTCTTATTGCCTAATTTTACTACTAACAGCTGGTCTAGCCTATGAATGATTACAAAAAGGACTAGAATGAACTGAATAGGTTTTTAATCTAATTAAGATAATTGATTTCGACTCAATAAATCATGGTTCCAATCCATGAATACCTTATAGCACCAATCAATTTAAACCTAATCTTAGCCTTTTCCCTTGCTCTACTAGGAGTATTAATTTATCGAACCCACCTAATATCAACTCTACTTTGCTTAGAAGGAATAATATTATCACTATTTATTTTAATAACCCTTCTAATTTCACACTTCCACATATACTCCATATCAATAGCACCCCTAATTCTCCTTGTATTTTCAGCATGTGAAGCAGGAGTTGGTTTAGCACTACTAGTAAAAATCTCAACCTCCCATGGCAATGATTATGTACAAAACCTTAATCTTCTACAATGTTAAAGATCCTAATTCCAACAGCCATACTTATCCCCACAACACTATACTCTAATAAAAAATGAGTATGAATTAATCCTACAATATATAGCTTACTAATTAGTATTGCCAGCCTTACTATACTCTATCACTATGCAGATTTAGGATGAAACTTTAATTCATCATTTTCCACAGATTCTTTATCAAGTCCACTAATTGTTTTATCATGCTGACTACTTCCACTAATAATAATTGCTAGTCAGAATCACTTAAATAAAGAAACATTAACTCGAAAAAAAACTTACCTAACTATATTAATCATTTTACAACTCTCATTAATTATAGCATTTTCCTCATCAGAACTAATCATATTCTATATTCTATTTGAAACAACCCTTATTCCCACCCTAATTATTATTACTCGATGAGGAAATCAAAATGAACGACTTAACGCTGGACTCTATTTTCTGTTTTATACCCTAGTAGGCTCTTTACCACTATTAATTGCCCTACTTTATATACACAATAAACTAGGATCACTACACATTCTTACCATAACATTACTATCTAATAATATACACCCAACACTATCCAACTCTGTCTTATGATATGCTTGCATAGTTGCCTTCATAGTAAAAATACCATTATATGGCCTTCACTTATGACTTCCAAAAGCCCATGTAGAGGCCCCAATTGCAGGATCAATAGTACTGGCAGCCATTCTCCTAAAATTAGGAGGATATGGTATCATACGTCTTACAGTCTTCACCCATCCATCCACCATAACCTTATGCTACCCATTTATTATTTTATCCATATGAGGTATAATTATAACAAGCTCTATTTGTCTTCGCCAAACAGACATAAAATCACTAATCGCATACTCTTCCGTTAGCCATATGGGATTAGTAATTATTGCTGCACTAATACAATCAACACTAAGCTTTATAGGAGCTACAACTTTAATAATTGCCCATGGTCTAACCTCATCTATATTATTTTGCCTAGCCAATACAAATTACGAACGTATCCATAGTCGTATTTTAATTCTAGCCCGCGGTCTACAAATAATCCTGCCACTAATGTGCATTTGATGATTAATGGCTAGCTTGGCTAATCTTGCTTTACCACCATCAATTAATTTATTAGGCGAACTTATAGTGATTGTATCCTCTTTCTCATGATCAAACTTCTCTATTATCTTACTAGGGATCAATACTGTCATTACTGCTATATATTCACTTCATATACTAATTACATCACAACGAGGTAAATTTACACACCACATATACCCTATTAATCCCTCATTCACACGAGAACACTTACTTATAACTTTACATATGCTTCCATTACTAATTATTATCATCAGCCCAAAATTCATTTTGGGTCCTACATACTGCAAATATAGTTTAACAAAAACATTAGATTGTGAATCTAAATATAGAAGTTTAAACCTTCTTATATGCCGAGAATGTTCAAAGAACTGCTAACTCTTTATCCCATGTTTAACCAACATGGCTTTCTCACTTTTAAAGGATAATAGTTATCCATTGGTCTTAGGAACCAAAAACTTTGGTGCAACTCCAAATAAAAGTAATTAATTATATAATTAACTCCTTACTAATACTGTCAATTACCATCCTTGCATTCCCACTTATTCTTAATATATATGCCCCACATAAAACCAATCAATTCCCCACATACTGTAAAAACGCGATCAAAACTGCTTTCTTTATTAGCCTTCCCGCCTTACTTCTATTTGTGTACTCAGGCTTAGAGTCAACCATTACCAACTGACAATGATTCTCAATTGCTTCCATTAATATAAATATAAGCTTCAAACTAGACCACTTCTCAATTATTTTCATCCCTATTGCCCTATATGTCACATGATCAATCCTAGAATTCTCCTTATGATATATACACTCAGACCCAAATATCCATCGATTTTTCAAATACCTAATTACATTTTTATTTACAATAATTATTTTAGTGTCTGCTAATAATCTGTTTCAACTATTCATTGGTTGAGAAGGTGTAGGAATTATATCATTTATGCTAATTGGATGATGATATGGACGAACCGATGCAAATACAGCAGCCCTTCAAGCCGTATTATATAATCGAATTGGAGATATTGGTTTTATACTCACAATAGCATGACTAATAATTAATAATAACTCCTGAGATCTACAACAAATCTTTATAACTAATATAAACACCTTAGCCCTTTTAGGGCTAATCATTGCCGCCACCGGCAAATCAGCCCAATTTGGACTTCACCCATGACTTCCTTCAGCCATAGAAGGGCCTACTCCAGTTTCAGCCCTACTTCACTCCAGCACAATAGTCGTAGCAGGAATTTTTCTACTAATCCGATTTTATCCTGCAACAAAAACTAATCCAACAATCCTAACAACTGCCTTATGCTTAGGAGCTATTACTACTTTATTTACTGCCATCTGTGCTATCACACAAAATGATATCAAAAAAATTGTTGCCTTCTCAACTTCAAGCCAACTAGGATTAATAATAGTAACTATTGGCCTTAACCAACCTCACCTAGCATTTTTACATATCTGCACTCATGCCTTCTTTAAAGCAATATTATTCCTCTGCTCCGGCTCAATCATTCACAGTCTAAATGATGAGCAAGATATCCGAAAAATAGGAGGACTATTAACTCTACTTCCAATTACCTCATCAGCACTAATAATTGGCAGTTTAGCACTAATAGGCACCCCATTCTTAGCAGGATTTTATTCAAAAGATTCTATTATTGAAGCTATGAATACATCCTACACCAATTCATGAGCCCTACTAATAACTATAGTAGCCACTTCACTAACAGCCATATATAGTATACGAATTATTTATTTTGCCCTACTAAATCAACCACGATTCCTACCAATATCACCATTAAACGAAAATAATCCTAACCTAATTAACCCAATTATTCGACTAGCCTTAGGAAGTATCTTCGCTGGATTTATCTTAACAATAAATATCCCACCTACATCTATTATTCCAATAACAATACCTACTACCATAAAATTATCAGCCATTATAGTTACTATCTTAGGCTTACTAATCGCTATAGAACTCAACTCTTTAACCAACAAACTACCTATCCCAAACCTTATCCATACTCATAACTTCTCTAATATACTAGGTTATTTTACTCATTTATTTCACCGACTATACCCCCTAGCAAATCTACATTTAGGTCAACACATTGCTACCATACTAATTGATTTAAATTGATTTGAAAAAATAGGTCCAAAAGGTCAAGCCAACATACATAGCTCCTTATCCTCATTCATTACATCAACTCAAAAAGGCATAATTAAAACCTACTTCCTATCATTTATTATTTCAGCTCTACTAATTATATTAATTATTTAATCTTCGACCTCGAACCACTTCCAATACAATATAGATAGTAATAAACAAAATTCACCCTAATAATACTAAAGCTCACCCCCCACACCCATATAATAATGAAACTCCACTATTATCTTGACCCAGACAGTAATTTCCAACATAATCAAATAACTCCACAGCCGTCGATAATTCTACTTCACCCCCACTAATATATCAAACAATTTCAATTAATAATGTAATTACAAATATACTAAAAGCAACTATATTACCTACCCAAGTCTCAGGATACTCTTCAGTGGCTATTGCAGCAGTATATCCAAATACCACTAATATACCTCCTAAATACACCAAAAATACTACTAAACCCAAAAAAGTATCTCCTAAACTAACAACAATTGCACAACCAACTCCCCCGCTAGCAACCAAACTCAAACCTCCATAAACTGGAGAAGGTTTAGAAGCAAATGCCACAAACCCAAAAATTAATAAAACAGAAAATAAAAAAATAATTATCATTTTCATCATTTTTACATGGACTCTAACCACGACCTATGGCATGAAAAACCATTGTTGTATTTCAACTATAAAAACCTAATGACAAACCTACGCAAAACTCATCCACTAATAAAAATTATCAATGACGCTTTTATCGATTTACCTGCCCCATCAAACATCTCAGCATGATGGAACTTTGGATCACTTCTAGGAATCTGCCTAATTATCCAAATTCTAACAGGCTTATTCCTAGCCATACATTATACATCGGACACACTAACAGCCTTCTCATCAGTCGCCCACATCTGCCGAGACGTAAACTACGGCTGACTAATCCGCAACTTACATGCAAATGGAGCTTCAATATTCTTTATATGCCTATTTTTACACGTAGGACGAGGAATTTATTATGGCTCATACCTATTTAAAGAAACATGAAATATTGGAGTAATCCTATTACTAACTGTAATAGCCACAGCTTTCGTAGGCTATGTTTTACCATGAGGACAAATATCATTCTGAGGGGCTACAGTAATTACTAATCTTTTGTCAGCAATTCCATACATTGGTACTACCTTAGTAGAATGAATCTGAGGGGGATTTTCAGTAGACAAAGCTACACTTACACGATTTTTTGCCTTCCACTTTATCCTTCCATTTATTGTAACAGCCATAGTAATTGTACATTTACTTTTCCTTCATGAAACAGGATCTAACAATCCATCAGGCCTAAATCCAGATTCAGACAAAATTCCATTCCACCCTTATTATACTATCAAGGATGCCCTAGGACTCCTACTTATAGTACTACTCCTACTACTTCTAGCTATATTCTCACCCGATATGTTAGGAGACCCTGACAACTTCTCCCCAGCAAATCCACTTAACACCCCACCACATATTAAACCCGAATGGTATTTCCTCTTCGCTTACGCCATTCTACGATCTATTCCTAATAAATTAGGAGGAGTATTAGCTTTACTAATATCAATCCTCGTACTCCTAATTATTCCACTTTTACACACCTCCAAACAACGAAGTTTAATATTTCGTCCTATTTCACAAATCTTATTCTGACTTCTAGCTGCAGACCTTTTTACCCTAACATGAATTGGAGGTCAACCTGTAGAACAACCATTTATTATCATTGGCCAAGTAGCCTCCATTCTATACTTTCTACTTATTATTGCCTTAATACCACTAGCAGGTCTTTTAGAAAACTACATATTAAAACCTAAATGAAGAAGTCCAAGTAATTTAACCAAAATATTGGCCTTGTAAGCCAACAATGAAGGAAAACTCCTTCCTAGGACACTCAAGAAGAAGGCTAACCACCTCACCATCAACACCCAAAGCTGATATTCTACTTAAACTACTTCCTGATAACTACATAACTGTAAATTCAACCATTCTACTACTTGCCTTCATTTCATATACTATGTCAGTATTAAATTCACTATTAAATTTTAGCCATGTAAGACATATCATTTTATATGTACATATATCCCACATATACATAACAATCCCCATATACATAATAATATAACACATACATATTATATATATATTACATTAATTTATTTACCCCTAGCATATAAGCTATACAGTACATAAAATCAGTCATAATAAAACATAAACACAAACATTACAATACACTATAATCAACATTCATATCTTACATATATAAAACTCATACATTACATAAAACATTACATGCTTATTACATATACATTAATTGTTAAAACCACATAAACATAAAATGAATGAAAGAAAGATCAAACAACCTTATTTTTCTTGCATATCTCAACCCTTATAAATTACTCAATCCACAACTCACGAGAAACCACCATCCCGCCATCCAAAGGCTTAACATCCTTCAGAGCAGGCCCATAGAATGGGATCATATCAAACATGACTTTACAGGCTATTTGTTGCTACTTCAGGTCCATAAATTCAAACATCAGCTAAACCATGCTATTCGTAGAGGCATATGAGATGGTACAATACATTCAAACTCATAATCGCGGCATTTTAATGATTACAATGGGCATTAGAGGATTTTTATTTGGGGGTGGTTTATCAACTGGGCAGGAGCCTGGAAACCTCCAACGAAATAGTTGACTGACACGTTTAATGTTAATTGACATTAAGATATACTCCAATGGGGGCGGCTTGGTGGCGCAGTGGATAAGAGCACTGGCCCTGGAGTCAGGAGTACCTGAGTTCAAATCCGGCCTCAGACACTTACTAATTACCTAGCTGTGTGGCCTTGGGCAAGCCACTTAACCCCATTGCCTAGCAAAAGAAAAACCTAAAAAAAAAAAGATATACTTCCAATGAGCATTAATCCTTGTAAAACTTCTAATTAATTAATTATTAAGATTAATTACAATAGTTTATTAGATAATTAAATAATATATTATATCAATTATTTCTAGGATAATAAATCAATGATCGTAAGACATATATATATATATATATTTATAAATATAACCTATTTATTATTTCCCCCCCACATATCACACACGCAAATTTAAAATAATTTATAATAAATATAAATTTTGATTTATATTCATTAAACCCCCTACCCCCTTACTAAACTAAATTTATTCCGTCAAACCCCAAAACCGGACAATTCAACCTAGTACAAAGTATTAAGCTCTATGGATAGAAGAAACACTTAAATTATTGTAGTAAATTATTGTATTAAAATTCTATTTTTTTGTAAAAAGCATTAATACTGACGTGATATACAAATTAATTAAAAATAAGAAAAACTTTTTTAAA